TGGACTTGTCAATCGATTCATAACCTTTCGAGCACAACCCATATATATTAGAACCCCCTTTACTTGCAGGAGTACATCTTGGATCTGTCAATTATGTTATGGTCGGAGTTCCACTCATGGTGACCTGGTCGAATTGGGAGAAGCCGTAGGTATTATTGCGGGTCAATCAATTGGGGAACCAGGGACTCAACTAACATTAAGAACTTTTCATACGGGTGGAGTATTCACAGGTGGTACTGCTGAACATGTACGAGCTCCTTCTAATGGAAAAATAAAATTCAATGAGGATTTGCTTCATCCCACACGTACCCGTCATGGACATCCTGCTTTTCTATGTTCTATAGACTTGTATGTAACTATTGAGAGTCAGGATATTATACATAATGTGAATATTCCACCAAAAAGTTTGATTTTAGTTCAAAATGATCAATATGTAGAATCAGAACAAGTGATTGCTGAGATTCGTGCCGGAACGCCCACTTTAAATTTTAAAGAGAGGGTCCGCAAACATATTTATTCCGAATCAGAGGGAGAAATGCACTGGAGTACCGATGTCTATCATGCACCCGAATATACATATGGTAATGTTCATTTATTACCAAAAACAAGTCATTTATGGATATTAGCAGGAGGTCCGTGCAGATCCAGTATAGTGTCTTTTTCGCTCCACAAGGATCAAGATCAAATGAATGTTCATTCTTTTTTTTCTCTCGAAGAAAGATATATCTCTGACCTCTCAATGACTAATGATCGAGTAAGACATAAATTGTCGGATACTTCTGGGAAAAGGGAGAGGGAAACTCTTGACTATTCAAGACCTGATCGAATCATATCCAATGGTCATTGGAATTTCATATATCCTTCTATTTTCCAAGAGAATTCTGATTTCTTGGCGAAAAGGCGAAGAAATAGATTCATCATCCCATTACAATATGATCAAGAACGAGAGAAAGAACTAATACCCCGTTTTGGTATTTCGATTGAAATACCCATAAATGGTATTTTACGTAGAAATAGTATTCTTGCTTATTTCGATGATCCACGATACAGAAGAAGCAGTTCGGGAATTACTAAATATGGGACCGTAGAGGTGGATTCAATCGTCAAAAAAGAGGATTTGATTGAGTATCGAGGAGCAAAAGAATTTAGTCCGAAATACCAAATGAAAGTAGATCGGTTTTTTTTCATTCCCGAGGAAGTGTATATCTTACCCGGATCTTCGTCCATAATGGTCCGGAACAATAGTATCATTGGAGTAGATACACGAATCACTTTAAATACAAGAAGCCGAGTAGGCGGATTAGTCCGAGTGGAGAGAAAAAAAAAAAGTATTGAACTGAAAATCTTTTCTGGAGATATTCATTTTCCTGGAGAGACAGATAAGATATCCAGGCACAGCGGCATCTTGATACCACCAGGAACGGGAAAAAAAAATCCTAAGGAATCAAAGAAATTGAAAAATGGGATCTATGTCCAACGGATCACACCTACCAAGAAAAAGTATTTTGTTTCGGTTCGGCCCGTAGTCACATATGAAATAGCTGATGGGATAAATTTAGCAACACTTTTCCCTCAGGATCTCTTGCAGGAAAAGGATAATGTCCAACTTAGAGTTGTCAATTATATCCTTTATGGAAATGGTAAGTCAATTCGAGGAATTTATCACACAAGTATTCAATTAGTTCGGACTTGCTTAGTATTGAATTGGGATCAAGAACAAAATGGTTCCATAGAAGAGGTTCATGCTTCCTTTGTTGAGGTAAGGGCAAATGATCTGATTCGCGATTTCATAAAAATGGAGTTAGCCAAGCCCACTATTTCGTATACCGGAAAAAGGAATGATATAGCGGGTTCGGTATGGATTCCCAATAATGGATTAGATCGCACCAATATAAATCCTTTTTATTCCAAGGCGAAGATTCAACCACTTACCCAACATCAAGGAACTATTGGTATTGGTACGTTGTTGAATCGAAATAAGGAATGCCAATCTTTGATAATTTTGTCATCATCCAATTGTTCTCGAATTGGTCCATTCAAAGGTTCGAAATATAACAAATCGGATCCCATAATTCCAATTAGGGATTTGTTGGGTCCCTTAGGTACTATTGTACCTAAAATAGCGAATTTTTATTCATCTTACCATTTAATAACTCATAATCCGATCTTGTTAAAGAAATATTTGCTACTTGACAATTTTAAACAGACTTACCAAGTACTTAAATATTGTTTAATGGATGAAAATGGGAGGATTTATAATCCCGATCCATGCAGTAACATCATTTTGAATCCATTCAATTTGAATTGGCGCTTTCTCCATCACTATTATTGCGAAGAGACATACACAATAATTAGCCTTGGACAATTTATTTGTGAAAATGTATGTCTATTCAAATACGGACCACACATAAAAAAATCTGGTCAAATTCTAATTGTTCATGTTGACTCCTTAGTTATAAGATCAGCTAAGCCCTATTTGGCCACTCCAGGAGCAACTGTTCATGGCCATTATGGAGAAATACTTTACGAAGGAGATACATTAGTTACATTTATATATGAAAAATCGAGATCTGGTGACATAACACAAGGTCTTCCAAAAGTGGAACAAGTCTTAGAGGTGCGTTCGGTTGATTCAATATCAATGAACCTCGAAAAGAGGGTTGAAGGTTGGAACGAACGTATACCAAGAATTCTTGGAATTCCCTGGGGATTCTTGATTGGAGCTGAGCTAACCATAGCCCAAAGTCGTATCTCTTTGGTTAATAAGATCCAAAAGGTTTATCGATCCCAGGGGGTACAGATCCATAATAGACATATAGAGATTATTGTACGTCAAGTAACATCAAAAGTATTGGTTTCAGAAGATGGAATGTCTAATGTTTTTTCACCTGGAGAATTAATCGGATTGTTGCGAGCAGAACGAGCAGGGCGTGTTTTGGACGAAGCGATCTGTTATCGGGCAATCCTATTGGGAATAACGAGGGCATCTCTGAATACTCAAAGTTTCATATCCGAAGCGAGTTTTCAAGAAACCGCTCGAGTTTTAGCAAAAGCTGCTCTACGAGGTCGTATTGATTGGTTGAAAGGCCTGAAAGAGAACGTTGTTCTGGGGGGGATTATACCTGTTGGTACCGGATTCACAAAATTAGTGCACCGTTCAAGGCAAGACAAGAACATTCATTTGGAAATCAAAAAGAAGAATCTATTCGAGGTAGAAATGAGAGATATTTTGTTTCACCATAGAGAATTATTTTGTTCTTGCATCCCAAACAATTTCCATGAGCCATCAGAACAATCATTTACACGATTTAATGATTCCTAAGAGGAGATTCATTCTTTTAACTTTAATTTCACTATCTGGCCCGATTATGGATTTGGTAATAAATAAAATAAGTAATTAAAAGAAATTAATGGTTTGGACTGTGTATCAACGGCCAATCCCCGGTAGAAGGTTCCGTCGGAACAATTATTTATTTCAGGGTACCTCGTCTCTTTGTTAAAAAAAAAAAAAAAGAAAAAACAAAGAGGAAGTGTGGGGAAAAATGACAAGAAGATATTGGAACATCAATTTGGAAGAGATGATGGAAGCAGGAGTTCATTTTGGTCATGGTACTAGGAAATGGAATCCTAGAATGGCCCGTTACATCTCTGCAAAGCGTAAAGGTATTCATATTACAAATCTTACTAGAACTGCTCGTTTTTTATCAGAAGCCTGTGATTTAGTTTTTGATGCAGCAAGCAGGGGAAAAAACTTCTTAATCGTTGGTACCAAAAATAAAGCAGCCGATTCAGTAGCATCAGCTGCAATAAGGGCTCGGTGTCATTATGTTAATAAAAAATGGCTCGGTGGTATGTTAACAAATTGGTCTACTACGGAAACGAGACTTCATAAGTTCAGGGACTTAAGAGCAGAACAAAAGATGGGGAAACTCAACCGTCTCCCCAAAAGGGATGCAGCAATGTTGAAGAGACAATTATCTACCTTGCAAACATATCTGGGTGGGATCAAATATATGACGGGGTTACCTGATATTGTAATCATCGTTGATCAGCAAGAAGAATATACGGCTCTTCGAGAATGTATCATTTTGGGGATTCCGACGATTTGTTTAATCGATACCAATTGTGACCCGGATCTCGCAGATATTTCGATTCCAGCCAACGATGACGCTATAGCTTCAATCCGATTGATTCTTAACAAATTAGTATCCGCAATTTGTGAGGGTCGTTCTAGCTATATAAGAAATCGTTGATTATGATTAAGAATAATAAGATTTGTTAATTCTTTTTTGAACCCCATAGATTTATTGGATCGGTTACTATTCCTTAATTTTTAAAAAGAGATAAGATAAAAAGTACTGGGGATATTGATCTTATGTTATGTGATTGCTTGGTATCCTAAATATATGATTAATGATTAAAGTGGGTGAGTTGAGAAAGAGATGGTTGAATCAAAATAATTCCTTTATTTAAGTTCGATTTCCGTCAGAGGACAATATGAATGTTATACCATGTTCCATTAAAACACTAAAAGGGTTATATGATATATCGGGTGTAGAAGTAGGCCAACATTTCTATTGGCAAATAGGAGGTTTACAAATCCATGCCCAAGTACTTATCACTTCTTGGGTCGTAATTGCTATCTTATTAGGTTCAGTCATCATAGCTGTTCGGAATCCACAAACCATTCCGACCGACGGTCAGAATTTCTTCGAATATGTCCTTGAATTTATTCGAGACTTGAGCAAAACTCAGATTGGAGAAGAATATGGTCCTTGGGTTCCCTTTATTGGAACTATGTTCCTATTTATTTTTGTTTCTAACTGGTCAGGTGCTCTTTTACCTCGGAAAATCATACAGTTACCTCATGGGGAGTTAGCTGCGCCCACGAATGATATAAATACTACTGTTGCTTTAGCCTTACCCACGTCAGTGGCATATTTTTATGCGGGTCTTACCAAAAAAGGATTGGGTTATTTCGGGAAATACATTCAACCAACTCCAATACTTTTACCAATTAACATCCTAGAAGATTTCACAAAACCTTTATCTCTTAGTTTTAGACTTTTCGGGAATATATTGGCTGATGAATTAGTAGTTGTTGTTCTTGTTTCTTTAGTACCTTCAGTAGTTCCTATACCTGTCATGTTTCTTGGATTATTTACAAGTGGTATTCAAGCTCTCATTTTTGCAACTTTAGCCGCGGCTTATATAGGCGAATCCATGGAGGGTCATCATTGACTAGCTTTCAAAATAGTCTTTTTTTTTAAGCCTATCCCAATTCATGTATGGTTCAAGATAATCCACTTAGTTGGGAAACATAATAAATACAAATACATATGTATATACGACCTAGAGCCGTAGCAGGAAAGATGTACAATATTACGGAATTGTAAAAAAAGAAAAGATGGGTTAGGGAGGTCAAACTAGATATATGTAATGTCTATAAGTCCAGCTCCTGTGTATGTTTCGAAGAATGATTCAAAAATCCGATTCAATAGAAAATGCAGATGGTTTACGTTATGGAAGAAACAAATGTATATGTGATATTAGATATTCACTAGTTATATAGGAATAGTCCCTATCCCTATATATTATTTTCCAGCCCACTGCATTTGGATGGATTCCAATATAAGTCCTTCCGTTTCGTCTGTGATTGTGGATTGAATGAAAAAACGGATGAACTCAAGGATATAGAAGAGTAAAGAACGAAGAATTGAATGAAAGAATGGTTCGAAACAAAGAAATGCAATAAATAAAACCGTATTCATATGGATTTACAAAAACTTCATCATGGATAGAAACTAAAAACGAGATATCGAAGTAGTTCCGATGATTCATTAATATTATCATTTCAATTCGGAGTTTTTAGTTACTTCGACCCGACAGCTCTTAGTGATAAAATAATAAGTAATAATTCATTCGTTGATTGTATCATTAACCATTTCTTTTCTTTTTCTTTTTTTTGGTGCGAGGAACTTACCATGAATCCACTGATTTCTGCCGCTTCCGTTATTGCTGCTGGATTGGCCGTAGGGCTTGCTTCTATTGGACCTGGAGTTGGTCAAGGTACTGCTGCAGGCCAAGCTGTAGAAGGTATTGCGAGACAACCAGAAGCAGAGGGTAAAATACGAGGTACTTTATTGCTTAGTCTAGCTTTTATGGAAGCTTTAACAATTTACGGACTGGTCGTGGCATTAGCGCTTTTATTTGCGAATCCTTTTGTTTAATTTAATCCTAGAAATTTGAAGTGAAAAAGTACGTTACGTACTTTTTTTCTTATTTTCTTAACTCAGACTTGCCATTTACTTCTTCGAATTATATCAACGCTTTACTCCTACAACTACTTATTTGTTTTGAGACAATACCCCCGGGAAGGACTGATTGATTTGAGGATGAGGAATTAGCGGATCCGCTCGCTTTCTTCCTTCCCGTCCTTAGTACAATGGAAACTTTTTTTACTTTTAAGAAGCGTTTCAACAAACGGGATATTTCGGAATTGATATGAGACCTAGGAACTAATCTAATAAGTATCTTATTGGAAATTTCAAAAAAGAAAAAAAAAAAATAATAATAAATCAGAAATTTAAAAAATATCAAATTAAATTGATGGATTTCATCTATTCCCATTTTAAAATAAGGAAATTCAATTAATAAAAGAAATCAATTAAAAAAAAGAGAGAAGTGATACAAAAAGAACTCTGTTCTTTGTTAGTCCTATCTATAAGAGGAGAGCATATGAAAAATGTAACCGATTCTTTCGTTTCCTTGGGCCATTGGCCATCCGCCGGAAGTTTTGGGTTTAATACCGATATTTTAGCAACAAATCCAATAAATCTAAGTGTAGTGCTTGGTGTATTGATTTTTTTTGGAAAGGGAGTGTGTGCGAGTTGTGTATTTCAAGAATAGGTTGGATCCAACCGGCTGCACTTTATTTTATTTATGTTATTTTTTAATTTTTAATAGGCTAAATAGGAAAGAAAGGTGCACGATCTCGACGAATTACTTCTGAATAAATTCAGAAATCATATGTAAGAACCATAGCATTTCGTGACTCATTGGTAAATCAACTTTGATTCTCTATCAACCAATAATGTGAGACCATTAACATGGTTAAAGCTAAACTGTTTGAAGTCCAGGCACAACATGGTACTCTTTCTACCACTACGTTAGTACCTAAATGGTTTAAAAATGAATAGTTGGTAATTTATTCGATATAGAACACTCATATCGATAAAATGATTTGAACCATTTACTAGAAAAAGGGCACCTCGCCTTTTTTTATCTAATGCCGAATCGACGACCTATGTATAAAAAAAAGAGGAATTTTTGGATTTTAATTTGAGGAAAAAAGTCAATAAAAAAAAAAAGAAATATATATATAAATAAAAATAAAATAAAGAACAAATAAAGAAACAACTTTGCCGACAATTATGGATTTTTTGTCTGGTCGGAAGAGTCCTCCGAATATTCTGGTATCAGTTTCGATATCTTTGAATA